AAAGGACATAGTTATCCTATAAAAAGAACCATCCGTCATCTAATTGAACATTGAACAGATGATTAATCCATTCCTAATCCAAATTGGTACTTATTTACTGCTGGAAATCTAATTTCACATTGAACAGTAATTCATTATAAGAACAAATAAAAATTCACACTTACTTATTTTACTGCTAGAAAAAGAGTCTTATTCTTTATTTTGGACAAAATCATAATTGTAGAAAAAAAAAAAAAACATTTGTGGCTAAGCATTTATCGGAAAAAATACAAAAAATAGAAAAATACTCACAAAGGTGAAGGAGAAAGAATCTTATAACAATTTTTAAAAGGTAGAGGATAACCACATGAAAAAAGTTGTCAATTTTATCACAAATTTCTTTAAGGAAATTTGGGTCAAGGTCGTAGACTGTCCACCGGGTTTAACAGTATGCATCTGCATAGCTGTTATATTGGTGTACTTTTTGGTCGAGTTCGTGATGGAATATATTTTTCGTATAGCAATCTATGACTACCGATATCTATCGGTGTCTGGCTATATATTCCTTATATTCTGTCTTCTTTTTCCAGAGAACTTAGGCCGGTTCTGGGAGCCCTTCTTCAAGTGTTTCCGCCAGCATTGGTTCAATTTGGTTCTAATCAGTGTCTGCTCTTATTTTCTTATTATAGGGTTTTCATTATTTGAGCAATCACTGAGGGAATTGTTAGGGGCCTCTGTTAAGAATTATCGCCTAGTGACATTGATTCTTTATTGGAATCTTTTATTCTTTACCTTCTATCCAAGGGAGAGCATCCAATTTTGGATTTCTCTCTTTCGGAAAATATGGAAAAAATAAAATCAAAATCTGATTTTCAGAAGGTAGAGGATAACCTTATGAGGCAGTGGTTTTTCAGTATGTGGGTACCAATTAAAGAGTATCCTTGGCCTGTTGGATCTTAGTAGTTGCGTTCCTATTTGTGACCTATCATAAAATCCGTTTTATGATAGGTCACAAATGAAAAAATGAAAATATAACTTAGTTACTCTTTGCATAGAAAGAACTTCGGACAATTCACCAAAGCACGAAAGCGAATCATAATTCCTAGTTTATAATAGCTGTATTTTTATCTTTCTTTTCACCAATTCTAGATTTCTTCTCACCAATTCTAGCTGCATTTTCACCAAAACATGAAAATGACGGTGAGAATAAGGATATGAGGAGAAATCAGAACACAGATGAAAAGAGAGATGGAAATGGTGGGTATTCTCATCCTGAGAACGCTGAGTTGGAAGAGAATTCTCAGGATGAGGATGATAAGGATCAGTTTGACGGAGATTCTCAGGATGAGAATGAGGAGGAAGGAGATTCTAAGTATGAAGATGAGAATAAGGATGGGAATGCGAATGAGAACGAGGGGGAGAATAAGGATGTCAATGCGAATGAGAACGAGGGGTATAATAAGGATGTCAATGTCAATCCTTCTCCTAATAAAGTGAACCCGGAATGGACGAGCTTAGAGCACTCTCCTGAAAGGGTTAACGAAGAATGGACGAGGTTAGAGCGGTTTGATCCCGGTGTGTATTCGCGTATGGTGAACCGCAAACGTCAATCCTTGGAGGAGCATTATAAATAGTTTTCTATATTACTCATCCTATCTTTCACGGAATCCATTCCCCTTCGGCATGGATTAAGCTCACGCTAACCCGTTCATTTTTCAAAGAAAGTGAGATAGAAAGGAGAGAGACTAACAGGGCATCCATTCAAGTCAAAGGTCCTGCACGTATAACTGTTTACGATATTCACATCCCTGATTCCGTAAAAATAGTAGATCCAAGCCAATATATAGGAGTGTTCAACACTTTTCTGGATCCGGAGGGACCAGAGAAAAAAGACATCTTGGGACAAACTGAAGTACACTTTTTTGCAATTGCTTATGATATCCCCCTTTATTAGGTCTATTTCTTAGTTCAAGATCCCTCTTACTAACTGAAATCAAATCATTAGTAGATTTGTGCCGCCCAAAATGGGAATAATGGGCTAGTAGGGTTATGAATTTATAATCATGGAATCGACTTGATCATCAGATTAGAACTTCATTCCATACCGGACCAGACCGGAATAGGGTTCTGTACATTCTTATTATGAGAAGGGGTCATTCAAGTGTATGGAAATAGATACTATGTTGACATATGGATCCCTACGCCCTGGTATTCATTCTATTTAGGATTAGGAATAGGCGTAATCAGACCTGCTTTTGACCTATCCTTTCCTTATTTGGGTACCATATATTCAAACTTCTATTGACTTCTATTGAATCGAGAAATAGGTTTGATTTTACATTTTTTGATATATATTAAGGTATCCTCTGGATAATGAAAATTGAAGCAATTTGATGTTTCACTCAGGCCTATATGATCGATCGATAGAAATACTCCAACATTTTACCTTTGTCATATATGGAATATATGACATTAGATAGATATCATATTCATGGAATACGATTCACTTGAAAGATGCCTT